CATTGACTAACTTTCGAAATAGTCTTTTTTGAAGCTTATCCCAATTTAAGCAATGTGGGGGGTTCAATAGAACCCACTGGGTTGGAGAAGAAAATGCAAATAGCTACATGTATGTATATATGAAGAAAGATAGATGATATTGCAGGATTTGGAAGAGAAATAAGGGTTGGGGATCCTACTACATATATGTATATATAATGCCTATGAGTATAAATCCTTGTGTATGTTTCGAAGAATGGTTACAGAATACGATTTCATAGAATAAAAAGTGCAGGTGATTTACGTTATATAAGAATAAAAGTATATGTTATTTACTAGTTAGATAGTAATTACCCCTATATCTTTTTTTCTAGCCCACTGCATTTAGATGGATTCCCATATCAGTCCTTTTTCTATTTTGTCTGTGATTGTGAATTGAATGAAAGAGAAAGAATAGAATAGCTTATAAACAAGGAAATGCAATGACTAAAACCGTATACATATCTATTTACATAAGGTAGAAAGGAAAAACGGCATATCGAAGTAGTTCTGAAAATTCAGTAATATTCTGAATTCCATTTGGAGTTTTTAGCTACTTCGACCCGATAGATTTTAGTGATAAAGATCAAAAAAGAAAAAATAAGTGTAGTAAAGTAAATAGTAAAAGTAGAAGTAGAAAAAGAAGTAGATTAAGTACTAATTCATTGGTTGGTTGTATCATTAACCATTTCTCTTTTTGGTGCGAGGAACTTACCATGAATCCACTTATTTCTGCTGCTTCCGTTATTGCTGCTGGATTGGCTGTAGGGCTTGCTTCTATCGGACCTGGGGTTGGTCAAGGTACTGCTGCGGGCCAAGCTGTAGAAGGTATTGCGAGACAACCAGAAGCAGAGGGTAAAATACGAGGTACTTTATTGCTTAGTCTGGCTTTTATGGAAGCTTTAACAATTTATGGACTGGTCGTGGCATTAGCTCTTTTATTTGCAAATCCTTTTGTTTAATGTTTCATTTCATCGTACAATAAAAATGTAAAAAAAAAAAAGAAGAATAAAAACATAACCATAACTAAGAAATTTTAGAATTCTCAAATTCCATTAAGAATAATAAGCGGAGTGATACAAAAAGAACTCTGTTCTTTGTTAGTCCTATCTATAAGGGGAAAGCATATGAAAAATATAACCGATTCTTTTGTTTCCGCGGGGCACTGGCCATCCGCTGGGAGTTTCGAGTTTAATACCGATATTTTAGCAACAAATCCAATAAATCTAAGCGTAGTGCTGGGTGTATTGATTTTTTTTGGAAAGGGAGTGTGTGCGAGTTGTGTATTTCAAGAATAGGTTGGATTTCACCGGCTGCACTTTCTTTATATTTATGTATTATTATTTATAGCAGAAATAGGAACCAAAGGGTGCACAATCTCGACGAATTACTTCGGAATTGGATTTCATTCAGAAATCATATGTAAGAACCATAGCATTTCGTGACGAATTGGTAAATGAACTTTGATTCTCTATCAACCAATAATGTTGAGGTCTTTTACATGGTTAAAGATAAATTGTTTGAAGTCCAGGCACAGCATAGCATGGTACTCTTTCTACCGCTACGTTAGTACCCAAACGGTTTAAAAATGATAAAAAGAAAAAAGGAATAATTGGGAATTTATCCGATGTAGAACACTCATATGGATAAAATTCTTTGAACCATTAACTGGGAAGATGGGTATCTTCCCCCCCTTTTTTATCCACTGCCGAATCGACGACCTATGTATTGTATTTGTATACAATGTATTTGTATAAAAAAGAGAATTTTTTGGATGAAAAAAATCGAAATATCATTCTAATAATAATGAGAATGAAGTAATGAAGTTCAGAATTATATTCAATTCTATTTCTATTCTATTAGAATTTTGATCTAATTTCTCATAGCATATAAAGAAGAAAGAATAGAATTCTTTTTTCTTTAAAATCTTTTTTTTTCTTTTTGTAAATAAGTTGTAAATAAAGAACAAATAAAGAAACAACTTTGCTGACAATTTTTTATTTTTTGTCTGGTCTGAAGAGTCCTCCTAAGATTCTGAGATCAGTTTCGATATCTTTGAATATGAACAAAAAGAGAGGATAGGCTCATTCCATTAAAAGATATGGGAATGCCCATCAATCAAAGAAAAGAGAAAAGAAACAATTGAGCGTGAGAGCCAAATGAATCGAAAGATTCATGTTTGGTTCGGGAAGAGATATGATAGCTGTGAAATGAATGGAAAAATAATCTACTTTCATTAAATGATTTATTAGATAAGCGAAAACAGAGGATCTTGAGTACTATTCGAAATTCAGAAGAATTACGTAGAGGAGCCATTGAACAGCTCGAAAGAGCTCGGGTTCGATTACGGAAAGTGGAAATCGAAGCAGATGAGTATCGAACGAATGGATACTCTGAGATAGAACGAGAAAAGGTCAATTTGATTAATGCTACTTGCAATAGTTTGGAACGATTAGAAAATTACAAAAATGAAACTCTTTTT